GTCTTTGTAGCTTACAAAAAGCATGACACTGAAGATGTCAAGACGGCCGTTGCACACACGCCCGAAGACAAAAGACTTAGTCCTAACCTTACTGTTAGTTTTTGCTAGGAATATACATGCAAGTATCCGCGCCCCAGTGTAGATGCCCTGGACACCCCCACAAGGGTAGATAGGAGCGGGCATCAGGCTCACACCTCACCGTAGCCCAAGACGCCTTGCAATTGCCACACCCCCACGGGTATTCAGCAGTAGTTAATATTAAGCAATGAGTGTAAACTTGACTTAGCCATAGCAAATTTAGGGTTGGTAAATCCTGTGCCAGCCACCGCGGTCATACAGGAGACCCAAATTAACTTTATAACGGCGTAAAGGGTGGTCACATGTTATCCAAGTAGCTAAGATTAAAAGGCAACTGAGCCGTCACAAGCCCAAGATGCTAGTAAGGCCTCCACGTCAAAGAAGATCTTAGAACAACGATTAATTGAACTCCACGAAAGCCAGGGCCCAAACTGGGATTAGATACCCCACTATGCCTGGCCCTAAATCTTGATGCTTAACCCTACTCAAGCATCCGCCCGAGAACTACGAGCACTAACGCTTAAAACTCTAAGGACTTGGCGGTGCCCCAAACCCACCTAGAGGAGCCTGTTCTGTAATCGATGATCCACGTTATACCTGACCATTCCTTGCCATAATTCAGCCTACATACCGCCGTCGCCAGCCCACCTCCCCTGAAAGCCCAACAGTGGACGCAACAGCCCTAACCACGCTAATAAGACAGGTCAAGGTATAGCCTATGGAATGGAAGCAATGGGCTACATTTTCTAGATTAGAACATACGGCAAAGGGACTTGAAACGGTCCCTGGAAGGCGGATTTAGCAGTAAAGTGGGACAATCGAGCCCTCTTTAAGCCGGCCCTGGGGCACGTACATACCGCCCGTCACCCTCCTCGCAGGCGCCCCCCCCCCCCATAAATTAATAAGCTATCCAGCCAAAGATGAGGTAAGTCGTAACAAGGTAAGTGTACCGGAAGGTGCACTTAGAATACCAAGACGTAGCTTAAGCAAAAGCATTCAGCTTACACCTGAAAAATATCTGCTAACACCAGATCGTCTTGATGCCAAACTCTAGCCCAATCGACATGACCTGGAATAACAAAGCTACTACATACACCCAACTAAAGCATTCACTAGTCCTAGTATAGGCGATAGAAAAGACACCATTGGAGCGATAGAGACCACGTACCGTAAGGGAAAGATGAAATAACAATGAAAACTAAGCTATAAACAGCAAAGATCAACCCTTGTACCTTTTGCATCATGGTCTAGCAAGAAAAACCAAGCAAAATGAATTTAAGTTTGCCATCCCGAAACCCAAGCGAGCTACCTACGAGCAGCTGTCAGAGCGAACCCGTCTCTGTGGCAAAAGAGTGGGATGACTTGTCGGTAGAGGTGAAAAGCCAATCGAGCTGGGTGATAGCTGGTTGCCTGTGAAACGAATCTAAGTTCACTCTTAATTCTTCTCCAAGGAAACTCAAGAACCCTAATGAAGCGAATTAAGGGCTATTTAAAGGAGGTACAGCTCCTTTAAAAAAGAATACAATCTCTACGAGCGGATAAATAATAACATACGAACTTACTGTGGGCCCTTAAGCAGCCATCAACAAAGAGTGCGTTAAAGCTCCGTACCCAAAAAATATAAGAATTTTATGACTCCCTCCCCACTAACAGGCTAACCTATATACAAATAGGAGAATTAATGCTAGAATGAGTAACCAGGGTCCTCCCTCTACGACGCAAGCTTACATCTATACATTATTAACAAACCACCAATATACGATAAATCAAACAAGCAGAGTATTAGGTATCTTGTTAACCCGACAGAGGAGCGTCCATTAAGAAAGATTAAAACCTGTAAAAGGAACTAGGCAAACCCGTCAAGGCCCGACTGTTTACCAAAAACATAGCCTTCAGCAAACCAACAGACAAGTATTGAAGGTGATGCCTGCCCGGTGACTCACGTTTAACGGCCGCGGTATCCTAACCGTGCAAAGGTAGCGCAATCAATTGTCCCATAAATCGAGACTTGTATGAATGGCTAAACGAGGTCTTAACTGTCTCTTACAGGCAATCGGTGAAATTGATCTCCCTGTACAAAAGCAGGGATAAACCCATAAGACGAGAAGACCCTGTGGAACTTCAAAACCAACGACCACCTTATATCACATATACACCCACTGGGCTCACTGACACATAAGAGATTGGTACGTGTTTTTCGGTTGGGGCGACCTTGGAGTAAAACAAAGCCTCCAAAAATTAGACCATAAATCTAGACTAAGAGCAACCCCTCAACGTGCTAACAGCACCCAGACCCAATATAATTGATCAATGGACCAAGCTACCCCAGGGATAACAGCGCAATCTCCTCCGAGAGTCCGTATCGACGGGGAGGTTTACGACCTCGATGTTGGATCAGGACATCCTAGTGGTGCAGCCGCTACTAAGGGTTCGTTTGTTCAACGATTAACAGTCCTACGTGATCTGAGTTCAGACCGGAGTAATCCAGGTCGGTTTCCATCTATGATGAACTCTTCCCAGTACGAAAGGATAGGAAAAGTGAGGCCAATACTACAAGCAAGCCTTCGCCTTAAGTAATGAAGTCAACTAAATTACGAAAAGCTATCACACCCCCCCACATCCAAGAAAAGGACCAGCTAGCGTGGCAGAGTTCGGAAAATGCAAAAGGCTTAAGTCCTTTAACCCAGAGGTTCAAATCCTCTCCCTAGCTCCAAACTACCCCATGACCAACTACCCTCTCCTAATTAACCTCATCATAGCCCTCTCCTATGCCCTCCCAATCCTGATCGCAGTAGCCTTCCTAACACTAGTAGAACGTAAAATCCTAAGTTACATACAAAGCCGAAAAGGCCCAAATATCGTGGGACCATTCGGACTCCTCCAACCCCTGGCAGATGGCATCAAACTATTCATCAAAGAACCAATCCGACCATCAACATCCTCCCCAATCCTATTTATCACAACGCCCATGCTAGCCCTCCTCCTAGCAATTTCAATTTGGATACCACTCCCCCTACCATTCTCCCTAGCGGACCTAAACCTAGGCGTTCTATTCCTACTAGCCATATCAAGCCTAGCAGTATACTCTATCCTATGATCAGGATGAGCCTCCAACTCAAAATACGCCTTAATTGGGGCACTCCGAGCAGTAGCCCAAACAATCTCCTACGAGGTAACCTTAGCAATTATTCTTCTATCTGTCATCCTACTCAGTGGGAACTATACCCTAAGCACCCTAGCAGTGACCCAAGAACCCCTTTACCTCATCTTCCCATGCTGACCACTAGCCATAATATGATATGTATCCACGCTAGCCGAAACAAATCGTGCCCCATTCGACCTAACAGAGGGAGAGTCTGAACTAGTATCCGGATTTAACGTAGAATATGCAGCAGGTCCATTCGCCCTATTCTTCCTAGCCGAATACGCCAACATCATACTAATAAACGCACTGACTACCATCCTATTCTTTAACCCAAGCTTCCTCAACCCCCAGCAAGAACTATTTCCAGTAATCCTCGCAACAAAAGTACTCCTCCTATCAGCAGGATTCCTGTGAATCCGTGCTTCCTACCCGCGATTCCGATACGACCAGCTAATACACCTACTATGAAAAAACTTCCTTCCACTTACACTAGCCCTATGTCTGTGACACATTAGCATACCAATTTGCTATGCAGGCCTACCCCCATACCTAAGACAACCGGAAATGTGCCTGAACACTTAAGGGTCACTATGATAAAGTGAACATAGAGGTGCACCAATCCTCTCATTTCCTGATACTTAGAAAAGTAGGGATCGAACCTACACTAGAGAAATCAAAACCCTCTATACTTCCTTTATATTATTTTCTAGCAGGGTCAGCTAAACAAGCTATCGGGCCCATACCCCGAAAATGATGGTTCAACCCCTTCCCCTGCTAATGAACCCCCAAGCAAAACTAATCTTCATCACCAGCCTCCTACTAGGCACTACCATCACAATCTCAAGCAACCACTGAATTACAGCCTGAGCCGGACTACAAATCAACACACTCGCTATCCTACCACTAATCTCAAAATCCCATCACCCCCGAGCCATCGAAGCCGCAACCAAGTACTTCCTAACCCAAGCAGCTGCCTCAGCCCTAGTACTATTCTCCAGCATGACCAACGCATGACATACCGGACAATGAGATATTACCCAACTAACCCACCCAACATCCTGCCTGATCCTAACCTCCGCAATCGCAATAAAACTAGGCCTAGTACCCTTCCATTTTTGATTTCCAGAAGTCCTACAAGGGTCTCCCCTTACCACCGGACTCATCCTATCCACAGCCATAAAACTACCACCCATAACACTCCTCTTTATAACCTCACCCTCCCTAAACCCTGCCCTTCTGACTACCATAGCCATCCTCTCAACAGCCCTGGGAGGATGAATAGGACTAAACCAAACACAAGTCCGAAAAGTCCTAGCCTTCTCATCCATCTCCCACCTAGGATGAATAGCTATCATCATCACGTACAACCCCAAACTCACCCTCCTCAATTTCTACCTATACACACTAATAACCGCAGCTGTATTCTTAACCCTAAACTCAATTAAAGTACTAAAATTATCAACCTTAATAACCGCATGAGCAAAAGCCCCATCACTAAGCGCAATACTAATACTAACTCTATTATCTCTTGCAGGACTGCCTCCCCTAACAGGATTCCTGCCAAAGTGACTCATTATCCAAGAACTAACTAAACAGGACATAGCTCCAGCAGCCACAATCATCTCCCTACTATCCCTGCTAGGACTATTCTTCTACCTCCGACTTGCATATTGCGCAACCATCACACTTCCCCCACACACCATCAGCCACATAAAACAATGGCATGTTAACAAACCTACTAAAACCCTAGTCGCCATCCTGACTTCCCTATCCATCACTCTCCTCCCAATTGCCCCAATAATCATCACCATCATCTAAGAAACTTAGGATCACTTAAACCGAAGGCCTTCAAAGCCTTAAACAAGAGTTAAACCCTCTTAGTTTCTGATAAAGTCCGCAGGACATTACCCTGCATCTCCCAAACGCAACTCGGGCACTTTAATTAAGCTAGGACCTTACCCACCAACTAGGCAGATGGGCTTCGATCCCACAACACTATAGTTAACAGCTATATGCCCAAACCAACAGGCTTCTACCTACAGACCCCGGCGCATAATTAATGCACATCAATGAGCTTGCAACTCACCATGAACTTCACCACAGGGCCGATAAGAAGAGGAATTAAACCTCTGTAAAAAGGACTACAGCCTAACGCTTATACACTCAGCCATCTTACCTATGACATACATTAACCGATGATTATTCTCAACCAACCACAAAGACATCGGAACCCTATACCTAATCTTCGGCGCCTGAGCCGGAATAGTGGGTACCGCCCTAAGCCTCCTTATTCGAGCAGAATTAGGCCAACCTGGAGCCCTCCTAGGAGACGACCAAGTATACAACGTCGTCGTCACGGCCCATGCTTTTGTGATAATCTTCTTCATAGTTATGCCAATCATGATCGGAGGATTTGGAAACTGACTAGTACCTCTGATGATCGGAGCCCCAGACATAGCATTCCCACGAATAAATAACATAAGCTTCTGACTTCTACCCCCATCCTTCCTCCTACTACTAGCATCCTCAACAGTTGAAGCAGGAGTGGGAACAGGATGAACAGTGTATCCCCCACTAGCCGGAAACCTAGCCCATGCCGGAGCTTCAGTAGACCTAGCTATCTTCTCCCTGCACTTGGCAGGCATTTCCTCAATCCTAGGGGCAATCAATTTCATCACAACAGCAATCAACATAAAACCACCTGCCCTATCACAATACCAAACCCCCCTATTCGTATGATCCGTACTAATCACTGCAGTCCTGCTTCTACTATCACTTCCAGTCCTAGCTGCTGGAATCACAATGCTCCTTACAGACCGTAACCTAAACACAACATTCTTTGACCCAGCAGGTGGAGGAGACCCAGTACTATACCAACACCTCTTCTGATTCTTTGGTCACCCAGAAGTTTACATCCTAATCCTACCAGGTTTCGGCATCATCTCCCACGTCGTAACCTACTATTCAGGTAAAAAAGAACCATTCGGATATATAGGAATAGTATGAGCTATGCTATCCATCGGATTCCTAGGATTCATCGTATGAGCCCACCACATGTTTACAGTAGGAATGGACGTAGACACCCGAGCATACTTTACATCCGCCACTATAATCATCGCCATCCCAACCGGCATCAAAGTATTCAGCTGACTAGCAACACTCCACGGAGGCACAATCAAGTGAGACCCACCAATACTATGAGCTCTAGGATTTATCTTCCTATTCACCATCGGAGGCCTAACCGGAATCGTCCTGGCCAACTCCTCACTAGACATCGCCCTACACGACACCTACTACGTAGTAGCCCACTTCCACTACGTCCTATCAATAGGAGCAGTGTTTGCAATCCTAGCAGGATTCACCCACTGATTCCCCCTATTCACAGGGTACACACTCCACTCAACATGAGCCAAAGTACACTTCGGAGTAATATTCGTAGGAGTAAACCTAACCTTCTTCCCACAACACTTCCTAGGCCTAGCCGGAATACCACGACGATACTCAGACTACCCAGACGCCTACACACTATGAAACACCATCTCATCAGTAGGATCACTCATCTCCCTAACAGCTGTAATCATACTAGTGTTCATTATCTGAGAAGCTTTCGCATCAAAACGTAAAGTCCTACAACCAGAACTAACAAGCACTAATATTGAATGAATTCACGGCTGCCCACCACCCTTCCACACATTCGAAGAACCAGCCTTCGTCCAAGTCCAAGAAAGGAAGGAGTCGAACCCCCGCATGTTGGTTTCAAGCCAACCGCATAACCACCTATGCTTCTTTCTCATAAAGAGATGCTAGTAAAAACATTACATAGTCTTGTCAAGACTAAATTACAGGTGAAACTCCAGTGCATCTCCACGCTCAACCATGGCAAACCACTCACAATTTAACTTCCAAGACGCCTCATCTCCTATCATAGAAGAACTAATAGGATTCCACGATCACGCACTAATAGTTGCTCTAGCAATTTGCAGCCTAGTCCTCTACCTCCTAACCCTTATGCTCACAGAAAAACTAACCTCCAACACAGTCAACGCACAAGCAATCGAACTCGTCTGAACAATCCTTCCAGCCATAGTCCTAGTTATGCTGGCCCTACCATCCCTACGAATCCTATATATAATAGACGAAATCAACGAACCAGACCTCACCCTAAAAGCTATCGGTCACCAATGATACTGATCCTACGAATATACCGACTTCAAAGACCTAACATTTGACTCCTACATGATCCCTACAACAGACCTACCCCTAGGCCACTTCCGACTCCTAGAAGTCGACCACCGAGTTGTAATCCCCACAAGCTCCACCATCCGGGTAATTGTAACTGCTGACGACGTACTCCACTCATGAGCCGTACCCAGCTTAGGCGTAAAAACCGACGCAATCCCAGGACGCCTGAACCAAACCTCCCTATTTGCATCCCGACCAGGAGTCTTCTACGGACAATGTTCAGAAATCTGCGGAGCAAACCACAGCTTCATACCAATCGTAGTAGAATCCACCCCTCTCGCCAACTTCGAAAGCTGATCTTCTTCAATCTCATCCTAAACATCACCAACCATTAAGAAGCTATGAACCAGCGTTAGCCTTTTAAGCTAAAGAAAGAGGAACCCACCCCTCCTTAATGATATGCCTCAACTAAACCCAAACCCCTGACTTTTTATCATGCTCATTTCATGACTGACCTTCTCCATAATCATCCAACCCAAAATCCTAACATTCGTATCAGCCAACCCCCCATCCAACAAAGTATACTCCACACCAAAAACTACCCCCTGAACCTGACCATGAACCTAAGCTTCTTCGACCAATTCTCCAGCCCATCCCTCCTAGGAATCCCACTGATCCTTATCTCAATAACATTCCCAGCCCTACTACTACCCTCCATGGACAACCGATGAATCACAAATCGACTATCAACCCTACAACTATGATTCATCAACCTAGTTACAAAACAACTAATAACCCCACTAAACAAAAAGGGACACAAATGAGCCCTAATCCTAACATCCCTAATAGTCTTCTTACTACTTATTAATCTACTAGGACTACTACCATACACATTCACCCCAACCACCCAATTATCAATAAACCTGGCACTAGCCTTTCCCCTATGACTTGCCACCCTCCTAACGGGACTACGAAACCAACCCTCCATCTCCCTAGCCCACCTCTTACCAGAAGGGACCCCAACACTACTAATCCCAGCCCTCATTCTAATCGAAACAACAAGCCTACTCATCCGACCGCTAGCCCTAGGAGTACGACTAACAGCCAATCTCACAGCAGGACACTTACTAATCCAACTCATTTCCACAGCCACAGTAGCCCTAGCCACAACAATACCAGCAGTCTCCCTCCTAACTCTACTAGTCCTATTCCTATTGACTATCCTAGAAGTGGCAGTAGCAATAATTCAAGCTTACGTCTTTGTCCTACTGCTAAGCCTCTACCTACAAGAAAACATCTAACCCCAATGGCTCACCAAGCACATTCCTATCACATAGTAGACCCCAGCCCATGACCCATTCTAGGAGCAGCCGCTGCCCTCCTAACTACCTCAGGACTAACAATATGATTCCACTACAACTCCCCACAACTCTTAATCCTAGGCCTACTCTCCACCGCCCTAGTAATATTCCAATGATGACGAGACATCGTACGAGAAAGCACATTCCAAGGCCACCACACCCCCACCGTTCAAAAAGGCCTACGATACGGAATAGCCCTTTTCATCACATCAGAAGCCTTCTTCTTCCTAGGATTCTTCTGAGCCTTCTTCCACTCAAGCTTAGCCCCCACCCCAGAACTAGGAGGACAATGACCTCCCGTAGGAATTAAACCACTAAACCCCATAGACGTCCCACTCCTAAACACCGCCATCCTACTAGCCTCCGGAGTCACCGTCACATGAGCCCACCACAGTATCACAGAAGCTAACCGAAAACAGGCAATCCACGCCCTAACTCTAACAGTCCTCCTAGGATTCTACTTTACTGCCCTCCAGGCCATAGAATACTACGAAGCCCCATTCTCCATTGCCGACGGAGTATATGGCTCAACCTTCTTCGTCGCTACCGGATTCCACGGCCTCCACGTAATCATCGGATCCACATTCCTCCTAGTATGCCTACTACGCCTAATTAAATTCCACTTCACATCAAACCACCACTTCGGCTTCGAAGCAGCAGCATGATACTGACACTTTGTAGACGTCGTCTGACTATTCCTATATATCTCTATCTACTGATGAGGATCTTACTCTTCTAGTATATCAATTACAATCGACTTCCAATCCTTAGAATCTGGTTTAAACCCAGAGAAGAGTAATTAACATAATCACCTTCATATTCACCTTATCAATAGCCCTAAGTATCATCTTAACCATATTAAACTTCTGAATTGCTCAAATAAACCCAGACCCAGAAAAACTATCCCCATATGAATGCGGATTCGACCCCCTAGGGTCCGCCCGACTGCCCTTCTCAATCCGCTTTTTCCTTGTAGCCATCCTATTTCTATTATTTGATCTAGAAATCGCCCTGCTACTCCCCCTACCGTGAGCAGTCCAACTTCAATCACCCACCACTACCCTAACACTAGCCTTTATACTTATCCTCCTACTCACACTAGGGCTCGTATACGAATGAGCTCAAGGAGGCCTAGAATGAGCAGAGTAACAGAAAGTTAGTCTAACCAAGACAGTTGATTTCGACTCAACAGATTATAGTCCCAACCCTATAACTTTCTTCATGTCCTACCTTCACTTAAGTTTCTACTCAGCATTCGCCCTAAGCAGCCTAGGACTAGCCTTCCACCGCACTCACCTAATCTCCGCCCTATTATGCCTAGAGTGCATAATACTATCAATGTATGTTGCCCTAGCCATATGACCAATCCAAATACAATCAACATCCTCCACCCTACTGCCAATCCTCATACTAACATTTTCCGCCTGCGAAGCAGGCACAGGCCTAGCCCTGCTAGTAGCCTCTACCCGAACACACGGCTCCGACCACCTACACAACTTCAACCTCCTACAATGCTAAAAATCATCATCCCAACTATAATACTCCTCCCACTGACCTTCCTATCCGTACACAAACACCTATGAACCAACATCACCCTACATAGCTTCCTAATCGCTAGCGTTAGCCTTCAATGACTTGTCCCAACATACTACCCAAACAAAGGCCTAACCCCTTGAACCTCCATCGACCAAATCTCCTCTCCACTACTCGTTCTATCGTGCTGACTACTACCGCTCATGGTCATAGCAAGCCAGAATCACCTAGAACAAGAACCCCCTATCCGCAAACGAATCTTCACTACAACAATTATCCTAGCCCAACTATCCATCCTCCTAGCTTTCTCAGCATCAGAACTAATGCTGTTCTATATTGCATTTGAAGCAACCCTGATCCCTACCCTAATCCTCATTACACGATGAGGCAACCAACCAGAACGACTAAATGCTGGAATTTACCTTCTATTTTACACCCTCGCCAGCTCACTACCACTACTAATTGCAATCCTTCACCTACAAAATCAAATCGGTACACTATACCTCCCAATGCTCAAACTCTCCCACCCTACACTAAACAACTCCTGATCAGGCCTAATTGCAAGCCTGGCCCTATTACTAGCCTTTATAGTAAAAGCCCCCCTATACGGCCTTCACCTCTGACTCCCCAAAGCCCACGTAGAAGCACCAATCGCTGGCTCCATGCTACTGGCCGCCCTACTTCTAAAACTAGGAGGATACGGCATCATACGAGTCACCATTCTAGTTAATCCACCATCAAACAACTTACATTACCCCTTCATCACCCTAGCACTATGAGGAGCCCTAATAACCAGCGCCATCTGCCTACGACAAACCGACCTAAAATCACTCATCGCCTACTCATCAGTTAGCCACATAGGCCTAGTCGTAGCCGCAACAATAATTCAAACCCAATGAGCGTTCTCAGGTGCAATAATCTTAATAATCTCACACGGACTGACTTCCTCAATACTATTCTGCCTAGCCAACACCAACTATGAACGAACCCACAGCCGAATCCTCCTACTCACACGAGGCCTACAACCACTACTACCCCTCATAGCCACCTGATGACTACTAGCCAACCTGACAAACATAGCCCTACCACCAACAACAAACCTCATAGCAGAATTAACCATTGTGGTTGCCCTATTCAACTGATCCTCCTTTACAATCCTACTCACAGGAAGTGCAATTCTACTCACCGCCTCATACACCCTCTACATGCTCATAATAACCCAACGAGGAGCTCTCCCATCCCACATTACATCAATCCAAAACTCCTCTACACGAGAACACCTCCTCATAGCCCTACATATAATCCCCATAATCCTACTTATCCTAAAGCCTGAACTTATCTCCGGCGTACCCATATGCAAGTATAGTTTCAACCCAAAACATTAGACTGTGACTCTAAAAATAGAAGTTAAACTCTTCTTACCTGCCGAGGGGAGGTCAAACCAACAAGAACTGCTAATTCTCGCATCTGAGCATAAAACCTCAGTCCCCTTACTTTCAAAGGATAGAAGTAATCCAATGGTCTTAGGAACCATCCACCTTGGTGCAAATCCAAGTGAAAGTAATGGACCTATTACTAGTCCTAAACACACTCATACTCCTAACCCTAGCTACCCTGTCCACCCCCATCATTTTCCCCATACTATCAGACAACCTCAAAAATTCCCCCACCACTATCACAAACACAGTTAAAACTTCCTTCCTAATTAGCCTAATCCCAATAATAATCTTCATCCACTCAGGAACAGAAAGCCTAACTTCTTTCTGAGAATGAAAATTCATCATAAACTTTAAAATCCCTATCAGCCTAAAAATAGACTTCTACTCACTCACCTTCTTCCCAATCGCCCTATTCGTATCATGATCCATTCTACAATTTGCAACATGATACATAGCCTCAGACCCATACATCACAAAATTCTTTACCTATCTCCTACTCTTCCTAATCGCAATACTCATCCTAATCATTGCCAACAACCTATTTGTCCTATTCATTGGATGAGAAGGGGTAGGAATCATATCCTTCCTACTAATCAGCTGATGACATGGACGAGCAGAAGCCAACACTGCTGCCCTCCAGGCCGTACTTTACAACCGAGTAGGAGACGTTGGACTCATCCTATGCATAGCATGACTAGCATCCACCATAAACACCTGAGAAATCCAACAACTCTCCTCCCCAACACAAACCCCCACCCTCCCTCTACTGGGACTTATCCTAGCCGCAACAGGCAAATCAGCCCAATTCGGCCTCCACCCCTGACTACCAGCCGCCATAGAGGGACCCACCCCCGTATCCGCCCTACTGCACTCAAGCACAATAGTAGTAGCCGGAATCTTCCTACTAATCCGAACCCACCCCCTATTCAACAACAACCAAACCGCCTTAACCCTATGCCTATGCCTGGGAGCCCTATCGACCCTATTTGCAGCCACATGCGCCCTCACCCAAAATGACATCAAAAAAATCATCGCCTTTTCAACCTCAAGCCAGCTCGGCCTAATAATAGTCACCATCGGACTCAATCTCCCCGAACTAGCCTTCCTCCACATCTCAACCCACGCCTTCTTCAAAGCAATGCTATTCCTATGCTCCGGCTCCATTATCCACAGCCTAAACGGCGAACAGGACATCCGAAAAATAGGCGGCCTACAAAAAATACTACCCACAACCACCTCCTGCCTCACCATTGGCAACCTCGCCCTAATAGGAACCCCCTTCCTAGCAGGATTCTACTCAAAAGACCAAATCATCGAAAGCCTAAACACATCCTACTTAAATACCTGAGCCCTAGTCCTAACCCTTCTAGCCACATCCTTTACCGCAGTGTACACAATCCGCATGACCGTACTAGTACAAACCGGCTTCGTTCGAATCACTCCCCTCGCCCCAATCAATGAAAACAACCCCGCAGTAACTTCACCCCTAACTCGACTAGCACTAGGAAGCATCACAGCAGGATTCCTCATCACCTCATTTATTATCCCCACAAAAACCCCACCCACAACTATACCGCTATCCATCAAAATCACAGCCATTGTAGTAACCGCCCTAGGAATTGCCCTAGCCCTAGAAATCTCAAAAATAACCCAAACTCTAATTCTAACAAAACAAACCTCCTTCTCAAACTTCTCAACATCACTAGGATTCTTTAACCCCCTAATCCACCGCCTCAGCATGACAAGCTCTCTAAAAGGAGGCCAGAACATCGCCTCCCACCTAATTGACCTATCTTGACTTAAAACATTTGGCCCAGAAGGACTGGCCAACCTGCAAGTCATAGCAACCAAAACCGCCACCTCCCTACACTCAGGTCAAATCAAAGCCTACCTAGGAACATTTGCCCTATCCATCCTAATTATCCTCACATCCATACACAGAACCAACTAATGGCCCCAAACCTTCGAAAAAACCACGAACTACTAAAAATCATCAATGACGCCTTAATTGACCTGCCCACACCATCAAACATCTCAACATGATGAAACTTCGGGTCACTCCTAGGCATTTGTCTTATTACCCAAATTGTTACAGGTCTGCTACTAGCTATACACTATACAGCAGACACCTCCCTAGCCTTCTCCTCAGTCGCCCACATATGCCGAGACGTACAATTTGGCTGACTAATCCGTAACCTCCACGCAAACGGCGCCTCCTTCTTCTTCATCTGCATCTACTTCCACATCGGCCGAGGAATTTACTACGGCTCATACCTAAACAAAGAAACCTGAAACGTCGGAGTTATCCTACTCCTAACCCTCATAGCAACTGCCTTCGTAGGATATGTCCTACCATGAGGACAAATATCATTCTGAGGAGCCACAGTAATCACAAACCTACTCTCAGCAATCCCCTACATTGGCCAAACACTAGTAGAATGAGCCTGAGGTGGATTCTCAGTAGACAACCCCACACTAACACGATTCTTTGCCCTCCACTTCTTACTCCCATTCGTCATCGCAGGACTCACGCTAGTCCACCTCACCTTCCTGCACGAAACAGGCTCAAACAACCCACTAGGAATCCCATCAGACTGCGACAAAATCCCCTTCCACCCCTACTACACCACAAAAGACATCCTAGGATTTGCATTAATACTTTCCATCCTAGCCTCACTAGCCCTATTTTCCCCCAACCTGCTAGGAGACCCAGAAAACTTCACACCCGCTAACCCCCTAGTAACTCCTCCCCATATTAAGCCCGAATGATACTTCCTATTTGCTTATGCCATCCTACGATCCATCCCAAACAAACTAGGAGGAGTCCTAGCTCTAGCCGCCTCAATCCTAGTCCTATTCCTACTCCCTCTACTCCATACATCCAAACTACGATCGATAACTTTCCGACCCCTATCCCAAATCCTATTCTGATCCCTAGTAGCCAACGTTCTAATCCTAACCTGAGTCGGCAGCCAACCGGTAGAACACCCATTCATCATTATCGGCCAACTAGCCTCACTCTCCTACTTCACGATCATTCTAATTTTATTCCCCCTCGCAGCCCTCCTAGAGAATAAAATACTGAAACTATAAAACTCTAATAGTTTATAAAAACATTGGTCTTGTAAACCAAAGATTGAAGATTAAGCCCCTTCTTAGAGTTTGCCCACTTCAGAAAGAAAGGATTCAAACCCTCATCACCAACTCCCAAAGCTGGCATTTTCAAACTAAACTACTTTCTGACCACCCTAAACAGCCCGAATAGCCCCCCGAGATAACCCCCGCACAAGCTCTAATACCACAAACAAAGTCAACAATAACCCTCAACCCCCAATTAAAAGCAACCCCGCCCCCTCTGAATAAAGAACAGCCACCCCACTAAAATCCGACCGAACAGATAACAACCCCCCACTATTCACCGTCCCCTCATCCACCAACACCCCAGACACACCTCCAACAACCAGCCCAACCACAACAACCAGACCCATACCAAAACCATACCCAACAACCCCTCAATCTGCCCAAGACTCAGGATAAGGATCCGCTGCCAATGAGACCGAATAGACAAATACCACCAACATTCCCCCTAAGTAAACCATCACCAGCACCAAAGAAACAAAAGAAACCCCCAAACTTACCAACCAACCGCATCCAGCAACAGCCGCTACAACCAACCCTATCACCCCATAATAAGGAGAAGGATTGGACGCTACCCCCAACCCCCCTAAAACAAAACATAACCCTAAAAATAAAACAAATTCTATCATATATTCCTGCCCAGCTTTTCTCTAGGATCCGCGGCCTGAAAAGCCGCTGTTATAGACATTTAACTACAGGAACGCCTAGAACCACTTCCCAATGAAGGGGACCCCCCCCTTCCCCCCCCACATTTTCCTTCTGACTTTTAGGGTATGTACAAAATGCATCGCACTATTTGCCCCATCAGACAGTCACTGAAATGTAGGATAGCCAATGTCATACGCCATGGCATGCCACCAAAAGCCCAAACATTATCTCCAAATAGATGATGTTCCAACATTTACCTTCCCAGGCACATTTTTGCTTCAGGTACCATTTAGCCCAAGTTATCCTACCCACAGGCCGAGCCGCAAGCGTCACCCACAGACATAGGAACTTTCCATTGTGCTTAACCTTCAACCAAGGAAACGAGGAGTGTCACTGTACACCTTTGCATTCTCAAAGTCTACTGAATTCGCCCACCTCCTAGGAACATGCCCGTCCAACAGCCTTCAAGGACTCCCAAGCCAGAGGACCTGGTTATCTATTAACCGTGTTTCTCACGAGAACCGAGCTACTCAACGTATGAGTGTTATAGGTTATTGGCTTCAGGCGCATACTTTCCCCCTAACCGCCGAGCTCAACTTGCTCTTTTGCGCCACTGGTTGTAATTTCAGGGCCATAACTTGCTTCTAACCGTCTTCCTTGCTCTTCACAGATACAAGTGGTCGGTTGGATTCCTCCTCCCTAATTTCATTACGCCGGCATACCGACCTTCTACACTTTGTTTCTTTTTAGCGTAGCCCTCACTAAACCCTTCAAGTGCGTAGCAGGTGATATCTTCCTCTTGACATGTCCATCACATGACCGCCGAACATATGAATCCCCTAACACCCAGAATGTCATGGTTTGATGGATAACCTGTAGCAAACTTGACACTGATGCACTTTGACCCCATTCATGGAGGGCGCGCCATTTACCTCTCAAGTAGCAAATAGTTTAATGCTCTCCGGACATACTTATTATTTTACCCTTTTCTAGGGACTTGTATTTAAAACCCTATTTTACGCATTCGTTTCTTTTTATCGTGACATTTTTAACAACTTTTGTTAAAAAATTAACCGCACTCTCCCTACATTGTCCAAACCACTTATCATACATCAACTTTCAATTAACATTCCTCTATATTTCCATTATAACACAAACCAAACAAATCACCATCATCACTTCGTCACCAATCTATAAACAATCACAGAAACATTCCTAAAAACTTACCAACACATGCCATTTCTTTGCCCACCTTTAACGCCACAAAAATCAAACAAAAACATACACCATAACCACATTCATCAATAAGCACACCACATACAACCCAGC